AATGGATCATCCAATTGGAAACGATAACCGAATGCATAGGTTGTTAGAAGTAGTTCTATTAAACATATGCATATAGTATACCAACGGATTACCTTATTTCCTCTATGAGGGAGAAAGAAAATTAAGGAACCCGCGAATATTGGCAAAGCTACAACTAGTGTTAACCAAGGAAAATAATTCATGGTAAAAACAAGATAAACTTGGACCAGAAAAACCCGTGCTCAAAATAAATATTTTTTGAGCGCGGGTTTTTGTCGGTAAAGGTAAAAAAAAATGTATTTCAAGTAGGGTTTTCTGGAACGTATTAATAAGCTAGACCCATACTTCGAGTTGTTTCATGCCATAAATAAACTCGAACACTCAAGAAATCCGTTGGACAGGCGGATTCACATCTCTTACAACCGACACAGTCCTCTGTTCTTGGAGCGGAAGCAATTTGCTTAGCCTTACATCCGTCCCAAGGTATCATTTCTAATACATCTGTTGGGCAGGCTCGCACACATTGAGTGCACCCTATACACGTATCATAAATCTTTACTGAATGTGACATTGGATCTATAAATTTTTAAATGTCAGAAATTTTCGATCTAGTAAACTTGTAAATGAATCATATATTTAGACACCAGATGAATCAATAATTTATCAGAATTTTTATAATCAATCTACTTCTGGATCGACCCGTGCGATAGAACCAAGATACTTTGATTTCTTACATTGATTTTTTACATTTTCGAAAACATGTATTATACGTAATGTATGGTCATGGTAATTCTAATTTATGAATATTAGAATTTATATGATTATTAATACTACTTATTCAACAAATTTGATTGATTGATACGAGTTGATTTTCTGTTACGATAAATTGACGAAACAATAGCCGGACCAATAGCTGCTTCAGCGGCTGCAATAGCTATAACAAAAATTGAGAAAATATTTCCTTTTAATTGGCGACTATCAAAAAAATCAGAAAATGTTACGAAATTTATATTAACCGCATTCAGTATAAGTTCAAGACACATAAGGGCTCGAACCATATTTCGACTCGTGATCAATCCATAGATACCGATAGAAAATAAGTAGGCACTCAAAACAAGTACATGCTCGAGCATCATTGACCAACTCCTTATCAATTTCGATTCATTTCAATATGAACTGAACAACAATTAAACAGATTCAATTGACTAGAATAAAAAAAAGTACGGAACAAAGGAATATATTCTATTGGTAATAGAATAGATTGAATAAAATAATTTATATTTTAGACATAAAGAACCTTTAATTGAAGGGAAATAAATGTAATAAAACAGAACACAGTTTAATTTGGATTGCTGTTGCCAATTCTATAGATTTATTACTGTCGCGCCACGGCAATTGCACCTATCAAAGCGGCTAAAAGAATTATCGAAACGAATTCAAACGGAAGAAAAAAATCCGTTGATAAATGAATTCCAATTTGTTGACTATTACTTATCAAATCTTGTTCTATAATCTGGTTTGATCTTGTAGTCCAAATAATCCCGTACCATGACGTATCTGTAATAGTAATCATGAGTAAAACAAAAATACTTGTACAAACTGGCAAAGTAACCCCATCCCCAACGGTCCAAAGATTCAAATCTTTGTAATATTCTGAACCATTCATAAACATCACAGCAAATACGATTAAAACATTTATAGCTCCCACGTAAATAAGGAGTTGTGCAGCAGCTACAAAATAGGAGTTTAATAGAATATAGAATAAGGATATACAAACAAGAACCAGTCCCAATGAAAAGGCAGAATAAATGGGGTTGGTAAATAATACCACTCCCATACCTCCTAGTATAAGAACCGATCCCAGAAAGACTAAAAGAAAATCATGTATTGGTCCGGGCAAATCCATTATATGTAAAATAAGAGATAAATAAATCGAAATGTTTTTCATGACCTTATTGAAATCCGAACAGAAAAAAAATTATAATTTTTGAGCAATTCCTAATTAAATCCTAAGGGATATGAATAAATGTAAGTACAATTATTGGACTAATTTAATTCGTTATCTGAAAGAGTAGTTCTCATTTGAAACTATATATGTAAAACTAATTACAGATATATTAATTAATGGATTTTCAATCCAAATTAAGACGTGATTCTTAACCAACTAATCAACAGTTGGGATTTGTAGTTATTGACCAAACAAAACGAAAGAAACCCGATTCCTTTAGATTAGATCAAAAAAAAAAATGAACCTTAGTATTATTTATTAGTAAAGTAATAGTCTTAGTAAAGTAATTATAAATTATTCTTTAATCAAGAGATTTACTTTATTTTTTTTTGAGGCGAATTAAAAATTGTTCGAATTGTATAATCGTCAATTACTGACATTGGTAAACGACCCAAAGCAATTTGATTATAATTCAATTCGTGACGATCATAAGTAGAAAGTTCATATTCTTCAGTCATTGATAAACAATTTGTTGGACAATACTCAACGCAATTACCACAAAATATACAGACTCCGAAATCAATACTGTAATTAAGCAACCGTTTCTTGCGAATATCAGTTTCCAATTTCCAATCAACAACGGGTAGATCTATAGGACATACACGAACACATACTTCACAAGCAATACATTTATCAAATTCAAAATGGATTCGACCGCGGAAACGCTCCGCGGTGATTAATTTTTCATAAGGATATTGAATAGTTACAGGTAAACGATTTGCGTGAGATAAAGTAATCATGAAACTTTGACCAATGTACCTTGCAGCTCGTACTGTTTGTTGACCATAATTCATGAACCCAGTTACCATAGAGAACATATCATTAATATATATTATGAATAATTTTATGTTTGTTTATTTCTCTTGTTTGAGACAAGTTGTAAATTTACCTTACAGTGAAAAGAGTTGGGAAGAAGTTGTTAATAATAGATTACCGAGAGAAATAGGTAAAAGAAATTTCCATCCAAGATTCAATAGTTGGTCCATTCTTAGCCTCGGTAAAGTCCATCTTGTTGTGATAGGAATGAACAAGAACAAATAAGTTTTAGCTAATGTAATAAAGATACCAATTGTCGCTCCAAAAACTCCACATGTTTTATTTATTTCAAAAAGCTCAGAAACATATATGTCCGGAATAGAGATATTCCAACCTCCCAAGTAAAGAACTGTTACAAATAATGAAGAAACTAATAGGTTTAGATAGGAAGCAACATAAAATAAACCAAATTTTATACCCGAGTATTCGGTTTGATAACCTGCTACTAATTCTTCTTCTGCTTCGGGTAAATCAAAAGGTAATCTCTCACATTCTGCTAGGGACGAAATGATAAAAATGATAAACCCTATAGGCTGACGCCACAAATTCCATCCCCAAAAACCGTATTTTGATTGCGCCTCAACTATATCAATTGTACTTGAACTGTTAGATAATTATAGTCGGTGATACCATTACTGTTACCATCGCTATTACAGAACCGTACATGAGATTTTCACCTCATACGGCTCCTTAAAGGCCAGAAATAAATCTAAGGATCGCGTCAGTATTATTTTATCTTGGTACGTTTGTAGGATGGATAAAGTCAAAATCTATTGGACGGTCCTAAATTAGACCAATTGAATTCTGTCTGTTATAATTATTTAATAATAAATAAAAAAAGTACTTCTGAATCGATCTCACCCTTTCTTTAACTTTAATAATTTCAATAAGAATTTTAATTCTTCTTTGTTGAGTAATAACTTAATTCTTCAATAAAATACTTATTGTAGAAATATCAATAACCCGTTTATTTCACGTACGAAAAAAATTCTATAATTAATTCATGAATTATGACACAAATTCTATATCTATTAATATGTATCTGGGAAATAAAAAAGGTATCTTTTTTATTTTTTTATTGGAATTGGATTTCTTTCTCTTTTTTTCGTTCCTATTCTTCTTTCTATTTCTGAGAAAAAGGGGGCTTACAAAATAAAGTAAAGGATTATTTCGTTCCCAATAGTTATTTATTTAATCGGTGGATAGGAGCATACTCTGGATTGGAATCGTGTCGTGGGGAGTATTGCCTGATCATTTCTACCAACTTAAAGCCCCAATGAGTATTCTTTGTTTGTATATTATGTAAAAATGTCCTTTTGGAGAATTTACATAATCTCCATTACTAATCCTTTACATATCTTGGTGTTTCTAACCACCCACTCGTTTTTGTTCAACCCCCCCCCCCCTGTGGTAATACATACAAATGATAGTGAAAACTCAATATGGTTGATCTTTTGAGCCCGCTTCAAGTCAGGATGACTAATCAACCAATCTTGGGGGAAACGGTCGCTTCTGTTTATGTTTATTTCCGCTTAACTCTCTAACTCTTATACATAGAAAATGAGACTCAATCTTTTTACTGCGAATTTATATATAAGCTGTTTTCTTTCACTCATATAACTATTTGATTTAGTTCATCAACCCGAATAATGAATAAAAAAAATGAAGATATCTACATCTACTTAATTCATTCCAACCCTTTCTTTGAAAGGAAGGAATAAAGAAAAGTTTATGTCTATGTATCAACGAATCGCACGTAGAGATATTGATAACACACATAAAGTTAATGGTATTTCATAACTAATCGATTGAGCAGCAGCTCGTAGACCACCTAAAAAGGAATATTTATTATTTGACCCGTACCCTGACATAAGAAGTCCAATTGGAGCAATACTAGAAATGGCAATCCATAAAAAAACACCGATATTGAGATCCGCTAAAACAAGGTGATAGCCAAAAGGAGCTACTGAATAGCTTACTAAAATTGATATGACTGCTATGGATGGCCCGATACTGAATAAACGGGTATCCCCCCTAGATGGAAGAAGATTTTCTTTGAAAACCAGCTTTGCCCCATCTGCTAGAGCTTGAAGAATTCCCAAAGGGCCGGCGTATTCAGGTCCAATACGTTGTTGTATCCCTGCGGATATTTCTCTTTCTAACCATACAATTACCAGTACACCTATTGTGATTCCCAATACAAGAGTCAAAATAGGAATAAGCACCCATATAATTCCATAAACCTCTTTTAAAAACTCTAATCTAGAAAAAGAATCAATATCTTGTACTTCTGGTGTATCAATTATCATTTCAACGATCAACTTCTCCCATAATGATATCTATACTACCTAGTATCGTCATAATATCAGCCAATTTCATTCTTTTAACTAACTGAGGAAGAATTTGCAAATTGATAAAACCCGGGGGGCGGATTTTCCATCTCCAAGGAAAACCACCCTGATCCCCTATCAGAAAAATTCCCAGCTCTCCCTTTGGGGCTTCGACTCTCACATAAAGTTCTTGTTTCGGCAATTCAAATGTAGGAGAAGGCTTTTTACTAATAAATCGATATTCAAAATCATTCCATTCCGGATTCCTTTCTCTATCAAAGTATCGTATTTCTAAATTCTCATAGGGTCCCCCTGGAATTCCTTCCAGAGCCTGTTGAATGATTTTTATAGATTCTATCATTTCACCAATTCGGACTAGATAACGAGCCAATGAATCTCCTTCTTTTTGCCACTGTACCTCCCAATCAAATTCGTCGTAACATTCATAATGATCAACTTTACGAAGATCCCATTGTATTCCGGAAGCTCGCAGCATTGGTCCCGATAAACCCCAATTTATTACTTCCTCTCTACCAATAATGCCTACTCCCTCGACTCGTTCTAAAAAAATAGGATTTCGTGTAATAAGTTTTTGATATTCAGCAACTCTTGTTAAAAAATAATCGCAGAAATCCAAACATTTATCTATCCAACCATGAGGTAGATCGGCCGCTACTCCTCCGATACGAAAATAATTATGCATCATTCTCATACCGGTGGCAGCTTCGAATAGATCATATACTAATTCTCTTTCTCTGAAAATATAGAAAAAGGGAGTTTGTGCACCAATATCCGCCATAAAAGGACCAAGCCATAACAGATGAGAAGCTATACGACTCAACTCCAACATAATTATTCTGATATAGCTAGCTCTTTTAGGTACTTGAATATTTCCCAACTGTTCCGGTCCATTTACAGTTATTGCTTCTGTGAACATAGTAGCTAAATAATCCCAACGTGTTACATAAGGCAAATATTGTATAATTGTTCGGTTTTCCGCAATTTTTTCCATCCCTCGGTGTAAATAACCCAATATTGGTTCACAATCAATAACATCTTCACCATCTAGAGTAATGATGAGTCTAAGAACACCATGCATTGATGGGTGGTGGGGGCCCATATTGACTATCATGAGGTCTTTTCTTGTAGCTGGTATATTCATCGGTTTTTCCTCGATTCATTCTTTCATGAATTGCTGAAAACGAAAAAAAGTTCATTAAAATTCACGATCTAATAAATCAAATAATTCAAAATGCCTCTTCAAATTAACGGGTTTTTGACTCCCGAATATCCAACCGATTAATTAATTCTTTATAACATATTCTATTTTTCTTTGACAAATAAGACAGCAGCCGTTGGCGTTTTCCCAGAATTTTACGTAAACCTCTCTGAGATAAATAGTCTTTTTTGTGTAATTCTAAATGTGAAGTAAGTCTTCGTATCCTATTGGTGAAACTAACTATTTGAAATTCAGCAGATCCTCTGTTTTCGTCTTTTTCTTCTTGTGAAATAGCTGAGATGAATGAATTTTTTACCATAAAATGAAATCTTCTCGCCCCCTCTTTTTATTTTAAGAAATTTTTATTGATAGATATCTTTATTGATCAGTAATAATAATGCCTCTCATTTTTATTTTGTATATACAAAAATATTAATTTTGTTATTAATTTCTAATTTTTTTTAATAAAATTAAATTTTTAATTTGTAAATTTTATTTGGATTTGAAAGGGTATACATAAAGGATGGTTGTTTTCTGCACTCACAAAAGATAAAAATTTAGACCTAAAATAATAATATTTTGTTGATTCATTTCTAGATCAAATTGATATGTCATTGAATTAGTATCGTGTATCAGAATGGAACGATGGAATGTAAGACAATGCATGTGTGCATCTCTTTGTCGTCATAGATCAGATATAGTATGGGAAATATAGCAAAAATGTACTATTAATGCATTTTCAATCGCGGATACATATGTACCCTTACCATACTGAAACGACTGCCATTATTGGTATTAAACCAATAACGATTCATACAAGCCAAATCTTCTAATCGATAATTGGGCCAAAGAAATAACTTAAATTTAATAAGTTTTTTTTTATAGTTTTTGCTTTTATCCAAAACTTGACTGTTTACCTTATTCCCATTACAAAATGCTGCATTTCTATGTCTATTCTCAGAATTGAAACAAATTAGAATTCTCAATTCTCTACGACGTCTAGGTGATAAAATATTTTCAGGAACAAACAAATCATAATGATTTTTATCTCTATTTCCAGTCATCCTTTGATGTTTTGTAATGGCTTCATCAGAATTCTTATCAGCATGTTTTTTTTCTCGGTATCTTTGATTAATTTGGTGTTTGCTTTTATGAACTAATGAAATACCGATGGTTTGATACATAATAAATTTTCCATCATTTTTTATAGATAGACGAATTGGTTCAATAATCAAAATTCCCCTTTTAATCAATTCTGTAAGAGTTAAATCTTTCTGAATCATCAGAATATCCGGACTCATTTCGCCTCTTTGAATAGAGGATATAGTAATTTCTCTTGGATTTATCAGTCTAAGCAGGAGACAATATACTTTGATGTTATTGCTTATTTTTTTATTTAAAGAATCATCCCATCTCAATTGAAAATGCAAATACCTTTTTAGGAAGAAATCAAACTCCGCTTTTGTATTGATCTTGTATTGCTTTTTATTTCTATTTTTTTTCATGTACGATCCCGTATAATCTTCTTCAACATCTTTTTCTTGGTTTGAAAGAGCTGATTTAAAATCTGCTTGAACCGCGTATTCTTTTTCCCCTTGATTTCGGTTTTCTAATTCAAAAGATTTTTTTGAATTCTCCGATATTGATATAAAAGGATCCCTTTTTTTATTTCCGGTGATGCTTTTGTTTTTACTATAATTTTCATTTATATTAGAATTTAAAACTAGTAATTTAATTGGTATAACCCACGGTTTAATTTTATACGTATTATAAAGTATCCCCAATTCTGGGAAGAACCAAAATTCCATATTTGATATGGGACAACTTAGTATTTCTTCATTCATCCCCATCCAATCAAAAAGGGTTATTTGATTGGATAGATTGATTTCTTGATCTTGCTGAATCGTGAGATAAAAAAGACCCCTCTTATTGATTTTATCAATTATTTGATACTTATTAACCCTAGTCTTAGTATATTTATTACTGTTAGTGTCAGTATCAATATCGATCCAGGCGTCAATATCGACCTTATTTTTAAGACAAAAATGGAAAATTCTCCAATCAAAATATTTTCTATCCGGATTTATCTCCATATCTCTAATATCATCTTCTACTAGATAAGGGATAATAGGAATACCTTCCGGCATATTAAATGATTTTTGTGTATGTGTGTTGTAATTATAAAAAATATCTTGTTTATTTTTTACTTGTAATGGTGATCCATAAATATAAGAGTCCTTCTTATCTTCATAATTAATAGATTTATATGCTAAATTAATAGATTTATATGCTAAAATATCATATCTATATTGTTTTTTAAAATTATCTTTTTGATTCAGTAATGAATCTGTTTCGAAATTTTTTTCGTAGTTAATTAATCGATCCTTTTCATATAAATCACATAAATCTTTATTTTGAGCCATACAGTGTTGATTGAATATATTTCGCCATTTTTGTGGTACTAATCTAGACCATTTAATATGAGATACATCACATTGATACTGACTCCTTAACCAATTTGTCCATTGATTCATTCCATAATTGCGAAGATTCTTATGTCTTAATTCGGAATGAAATAGTTCTTGTGTTACAACAAAAAAATCCTTTATTTCATTCTTAAGAAAAAGAGACATTCCGTTATATTGAAATACAGATTTTAACTTATATAAGTTAATAGGTTGAGTTTGTGATAATTTGTAAAATACATATGCTTGTGAAAAGTAAGATAAGTCGCAAAAAGTCTTTGAATTCTTATTACTAATATTAGTAAATGACTTTTTTATAGTCGAAATAAAGGGAATTACACTTTGATTTGTTTTATCAATTCTTTCGTGATTTGCTTCATTATCGTTAATGTATTTATAAATAATTTTTTTTGTTGATTCAAGAAAAAGTTGTGTATTGATGCTAGGAATATTAATGATACATAGAAAGATATCTATGTATATCCTTTCAATGAAATATTTTATAAAATAATGTGACTTACGGATTAATCTAACATTTTGTCTTTTTAATATCTGCCAAATATTTTTTTGTGATTCTGATCCTTTATCATCATAACTTATTTTGTTAGAACTAAAATTTATATCTGGAGTTCCTTTTTTATTTTCTTTTGTAATTTTTTCTATTTGATTTATGATTGTATTTGTTCTATCAGTTAGATCTTGCATTTTTTTTTCTGTTAATGAATAATTTGTCCAACCCTGAGATATAATTTGAATCGACGATTCATGAATCATCCGATTACCAATTATCGAATCTTTTTTAGTTTCACTCAATTCATATACTTCTATTTCTCTCAATCCAAATCCAAATAATATAATTGGGTTTATTTTTGAGAGTTCTTTTATTATTTCTTTTATAAACAGAATGCTTTTAATGATCCATTTTTTTGTTTCTTTTGAGACATTTAGAAACAATTTTTTTTGTTCTTTTAAAATTCTTAGAATTATAAAACATTTCTTTTTCAATTTTTTAAATTTTTTTTTTAGTTCTTTAAAAATGGGTTCAAAAAATGAAAGTTTTTTTCTGGGAGAACCAAAAGGTAGTTCCGTTTCCATTCCAAAAACTGTTAAAAAGCAAAAATCATTTTTTTGATCCTTTTTTTTCATTGGATCATTATAATTATAAGGGGCTTGTAGTTTAGAT